CGGGAGGCTTCGCGAAGTGCTTCTTTAGGAGTTAAACTTCCATTTGTCCATATTTCGAGAAAAAGTACCTCTTTGTTACCATTTTCATAAGAATGAATGCTATGATTCACATTTTGAATAGGCATGAATACAGGATCTATAGGATAACTTCCATCTTGAAAGGTATTTGGCGCTTTTATAAAATATCCGCTATTCTTCTCTATTTGTAATCCAATAACCAACTCAACGGGTTCCGTCAAGCTAGCTATATGCTGTGTATTATCGACGATTTCTACATAAGGCGGTAAGATGATATCTTGAGCAGTTACATATCCAGGGCCCCTGACACAAATAGACGCCTCACAAGTTCGATTTCGATAGAGATTACTTCTCAATACGATTTCTTTCAAATTCATTAAAATTTCATGTACTGATTCTTGAATACCCATTATGGTAGAATATTCGTGTGATATTTTCTCAGATTTTGCGCGTGTGATACATGTTCCTTCTATTTCTCCAAGCAAAGCTCTTCGCATCGCAATGCCTATTGTGTCTGCTTGACCTTTTCTAAGCGGAGCCAGAATAAAGCGACCATAAAAAAGACGCTTACTGTCTGCTGCTGATTCAACACACTGCCACTGTAGTGTCCGAGTAGATACTGTTATTGTCTCTCGAACCATAATAATATTATTTGATCAGATCATTGAATCATTTATTTCTCTTGTTTCTCTTGCTATTGAAATATCTTCAATTTTTATTTCTACACACGTCTTTTTTTCGGGGGTCTACAGCCATTATGTGGCATAGGGGTTACATCTCGTACGAAAGTTAATAGTATACCACTTCTGCGAATAGCTCGTAATGCTGCGTCTCTTCCGAGACCGGGACCTTTAATCATGACTTCTGCTCGTTGCATACCTTGATCTACTACTGCACGAATAGCATTTCCTGCTGCGGTTTGAGCAGCAAATGGCGTCCCTCTTCTTGTACCTCGGAAGCCACAAGTACCGGCAGAGGACCAAGAAACCACTCGCCCCCGTACATCTGTAACAGTCACAATGGTATTATTGAAACTTGCTTGAATATGAATAACCCCCTTTGGTATTTTACGTGTACTCTTACGTGAACCAATACGTCCACGTGAACCCTTTTTCGGTATAGCTTTTGCCATATTTTATCATCTCATAAATTTGAGTCAGAGATATATGGATATATCCATTTCATGTCAAAACAGATCCCCCTTCTTATTTGTATATCGGGTCTTTAACGAGTCTGATTATCCTTGTCTTTGTTTATGTCTTGGGTTGGAACAAATTACTATAATTCGTCCCCGACGACGGATTAGTCGACATTTTTCACAAATTTTACGAACAGAAGCTCTTATTTTCATATTTGCCACTCCTTACTTTAATTTTGAATCCACTTCTTGGAAGAAAATAAGTTTCTTGAAATTTTCTATTTCGAATCATATTCCTACGAAAGAAATAGTGAACTTGAAAAAACACCTAATCTTTCGAATCTTTGTTTCGGAGTCGATAAATTATACGGCCTTTGGTTGAATCATAACGACTTACTTCAATTTTGACTCTATCTCCTGGCAGTATCCGTATAAAACTACGTCGGATCTTTCCTGAAACATAACCTAGAATTATATCTTCATTATCTAAACGAACCCGGAACATGCCGTTGGGAAGCGATTCAGTAATTAAACCTTCATGAATCCATTTTTGTTCTTTCATTCCAGGTAAAACCCCCTTGAAGTATCAACTAGTGGAGGAAGAACCCTATTAGACCACCCGTCCCTTCTCTTTTCTTTTTCACAAATAAGAAGTTTCGTATTCAATTCGGCTATTAGAGGGATTACCATATATAACACAAAATTTCTCCGCCTATTCTTTCTAGTCGAGCCTCTCGGTCTGTCATTATACCCCGAGAGGTAGAAAGAATTACAACCCCCATCCCACCTAAAATTCTAGGAATTCTTTGATAGTTAGAATAGATTCGTAGACCCGGCCGACTGATCCGTTTTAAATTTAAAAGATTTCTATAAGGCCTTTTCCTATTCCTTCTATGTCGTAGGGTTAAAACCAAAAAATATTTGTTGTTTTCTCGATGTTTTCTCACGTTTTCGATAAAACCCTCTCGTAAAAGTATTTTAACAATACTTTGGCTGATATTAGTAGATGCTACTCGAACCACGCTTTTTCTATACATATCGGCATTTCGTATAGAGGTTATTATGTCAGCAATAGTATCACTACCCATGATTAATTAAAATTATTGGTGCCTCCAAATTTGGATATAATCAACATGTTTTTCTTTTTTTTTTTTTTTACGTATTTGTTTATGAATATTAATTTTGAAAGGTATATACGTGAGACAAAATCTACTAAATTAATCTTAATCTATTTCTTTTAAATACCCTACTATAACCATATCGTGGTCTCATTTTATAATACCTCGGGAGCTAATGAAACTATTTTAGTAAAATTGAACTGTCTCAATTCTCGGGCAATCGCACCAAAAACTCGAGTTCCTTTTGGATTTCCTTCTTGATCAATCACAACTGCAGCATTGTCATCATATCGTATTATCATACCGTTGTCACGTTTAAGTTCTTTACAAGTACGGACAATTACAGCTCTGACCACTTCTGATCTTTCTAGAGGCATGTTTGGGACTGCGTCTTTGATCACAGCAACAATAACGTCACCAATATGAGCATATCGACGATTGCTAGCTCCTATGATTCGAATACACATCAATTCTCGAGCCCCGCTGTTATCTGCTACATTCAAATGGGTTTGAGGTTGAATCATATCATTTTTTTTATCTGTTTTTTACAATACAAAGGTCGAAGAAAAAAAGAAATATTGTTTGTCCAAAAAAAGAAACCTGCACCCGCTATTTTTTTTACCCAAGGCCTATTTCTTTTTTATCCCGAAATGATGAATTGAGCTCGTATAGGCATTTTGGACGCTGCTATTGAAATAGCCCTTCTAGCTATATTTTCTGTTACTCCACCCATTTCATAAAGGATTCGACCTGGTTTAACAACAGCTACCCAATATTCGGGAGAGCCTTTACCTGAACCCATACGTGTTTCTGCGGGTCTTACTGTAACTGGTTTATCTGGAAATATGCGGACCCATATTTTTCCACCACGACGTGCATTTCGTGTCATTGCTCGTCGACCTGCTTCTATTTGTCTAGATGTGATCCAAGCGGGTTCAAGTGCCTGAAGAGCGTATTTACCAAAACAAATATGATTACCTCGATAAGATATTCCCTTCATTCTTCCTCTATGTTGTTTACGGAATCTGGTTCTTTTGGGGTTATAGTTGATGGTTTGTTTTGAATTCCATCTCTACTACAGAACCGGACGTGAGAGTTTCTTCTCATCCAGCTCCTCGCGAATAAAATGAATTCAAATTAAAGATTTTGAATTCAGATATAATATAATTTGAATTAAGATATACATGTATTTAATAAATAATATACTGAATCATGGATTTCATTTAATCTAGATCAAATCTATTATTAATTTGTATATCTTGTTTGTATAGATAACTAAATATATAAAATAACTATTTTTTTCTTATATTTATATATATGGTTTTTAGAATGTTAAAACGAATCTTTCTTTTGTTTTACTCTTTATCGTATTGGATTGACCCAAATTTAGCAATCCAAGAAAATCAATAAAATAAAGTTTTCGCGGGCGAATATTTACTCTTTCAATTTATATTTCAGTTCTATCATTAGTTCATAACTTTTCCGAATAGATAAATTGGTCTCTGGTCGGTTCCGCCATCCCGATCAATGAATCATTCGAATTCATTTTCACTAGAATCTTTTGAATTCACAGGTTCCATCGTTCCCATCGCTTCTTACTTTATGGTTAGGTCTCAATTCTACAATGGAGCTATTAGTTCTTGAGTCAATATTCTTAGTCTTTATTGGCTCGAAGCTCTTTATTTTTTGTTCGATGAGTAGATCCATTTAATGATGAATCCGTATTGATGCTTTATTACACAGCTTTTTTCTGAGATGACTCATAGACCTTACATATTGGAATTATATATCATCAATATTCTTTTTCTTTCTTTCTCTCATCCTTCCATTTATCCGTACCCTTTTTTATTTCGATTGACAACTTAGAAGCAGATTTTTTTAATAAAAAAAGATTTCAGTTGCTACAACAATATGAACAATATATCATATCTTGACTGGTTCTTTGGATCCAGATAATACGAAGTGATGAGTTGGTTATTACTTCTATAGTTATTTGTTTATACTATGGGGCTGGTTTTTTATACTAACCCTCAAAAAACCAACGAGTCACACACTAAGCATAGCAATTTTATCAAAAGATTAATTGAATTTTTATTCAACCCTATAGAATTATAATTTTTCATTTTTTTTTATTGAACAGAAAAGAAAAAGAAGAAACGAATTTATCATTTTTTGTTCCATCGCTGGATAGAATGGAAAGGCAAATAAAGGTTTATTATTCCCCGTCTATAAATATCCAAATTTTGATGCCTAATACCCCATAGATCGTTCGAACTGTATAGGAACAATAATCAATTTTAGCTCGAATGGTTTGTAGTGGAACCCTACCCTCTCTGATCCATTCAACACGCGCAATTTCTTTTCCGTCAATACGTCCTGCGATTTGCACTTGAATTCCTTTTGTATCTGCTTGTTCAGTTAATTCTATAGCCTTTTTCATTGCTTTGCGAAAAGAAACTCGATTTTTTAATTGGCCGGCTATAAATTCTGCAAGAATATTAGGGTTTCCATAAGGCTTTTCAATTCGTGTGATAGCAATGTTAAGTTTTCTATTTACAAAATTAAATTCTTTTTGTAAATTCATCTGTAATTCTTCGATTCCTCGGGGTCGGCTTTCAATTAATATTTTTGGAAATCCCATATAGATTATGATTTGGATCAGGTCGATTCTTTTTTGAATCTCTATATGTGCAATTCCCTCGACTCCGGAAGATGTTTTCATATTT